CAGGCTTAGCCCCTACTAGTAAGAAGGTGTTCCCGAAAGGGGACGAAACCTGTCTAAGATCCTGTGTGCGGCTTAGTAGCGCGTGAACAGAACACGTAGCCTAAGCGGAACTCAATATTCAACCAAGAACAACTGATCTACGACCAACCTTTATAACTCTATAACTTGACTTTCAAGCTTTTTTGATTGCACTACTCTCGGCCTTTGTCCCCTTAGTTCGGCATCATCAGGGCATCGAAAGCATTAGTCGGGTAGTTGCTGCCGGAGAAAGTTACCGGGGACTGGAAGTGAAGCAATTGGCCAGGCAAGTAGCTACTGGTCTACGATCTACGTTGTGTCTTTGATAAAGCCAGGCTTTTTAAGCATAGCCGCCTGAATTGCAGCTTTCAACTTATTATCTTTCCTCTCTTGAACTTCTTGCAGCAGAACCCGGCGGACTACCAATTGTGCAAGATTGTGTAGCATGACCCGTTTCCTTACATTTTTGGCAGGCTCGAGAGACCGCCAGTTGTAACACCCTGCCTTGAGCGAGTAAGAGAACTCTCCCCGGTTCTCTCACCTTGAATTGTCGATTCCGAGGCAACCCATCTTGCAGAATTCCATTACCATTACTAGATGGTCTCTCAGTAGTCCGAAAAGAACAACTGATCGTAGACCACAGAACTATGATTGTAGACCAATAATAACTGATCGTAGACCACAGGCGCGAGCTTGTTGAGCCCAACCTTAGTTGGTTTGGCTTTTGTTCCGCAGAACTGCACATTCCACTAGTAGATGAAGCTCCAACTGCATTTGGTGAACATGAAGACTGCCTCTTACCCTCACCTAAAGTAGCTGGAATTTCTGAACTTTTGCAAGGAACAACTGATCGTAGACCACCCAGATGGCCAGTTGGTTTTGATGTAGTAGTCAATTTTCCGTCAGATTGCAGTGCCTTCGAATCTCGATTGTTGCTTACAAACGAAAGTTAAATACTTTCACCACGAGACATGAGCTTTTGATCAACTTTTAGTGTAGAGACAGTAGAACTGGCCGTTGTTGAACTAATCAGAGTGCGATCGGATTTAGACAAATTCTTCCGCTCTTTTGCTTTTTTAATCCCTGAACATGAGAGGGAGAGCATTTTTACTTTTGGTTTGAAGTTTAGGGCGCTGAATGAATTAGACTTTAGTAAAGCACCCTTAGGTGTTTGAAGACGTGGACCGGTAGTAGCAGAGCGTGCAGTTTCTGGAATATCATTAATGAAGTGAGCGCCAAAAGATGTTTGATGGGCTGGCTTTACTTTCCCCTTATCTAAGTTATTAAATGAACAATCTCGAGATAGTGCAGCTGCTCTGCTGGGGCTGTATGCTTTTGGCGAACCCGTAATTGTTTCAAGAGCCCGTCTTTTCGCTGCTGAAGCTGCTTCTATATTGTCTGCATGTCTCTTACGGGGGAGTTGTGTACTTGGACTAACTATGTTAATTCTGTTTCCCTCGACATCTGAATCTTTGGTATCCAACTTCACAAAGAGATCGGTATGTAAAGTGCTTGTCTGTCCAGAACATTGATTCTTCACATTTCCTTGAACAACTGATCGTAGACCACAGAACGTAGATCTACGACCAACCACTATCTCAACTTTATCCAGCATTTCTCGCATGCAATAGGTGTGCTCAGCACCATCACTGCACCTATTACATATAGCAAATAAATCCTCCCGACCCCACATATATCACAAACCTTTACATCGTGTTCCACAATATCTGATTCATCACTCTCATCCCCAGACAAAGACTGCAAGGGAGGCTCCTGCATATCAGGTAACTCAACCGACTCATTGAACTTCTTAACTTTGGTCTGAACATTTCAAAGCTTCATCAGGCAGGTCAGCGTCGCCATCCCCAGTGGAAGAGAAGCAGAGCTGCGACACCGAAAATAGAAAGAAAGTAACTAAATTAAAGATCAAGATCCAGTGAAGCACGAAAACGAGAATGCACGGCATTTAAGAGAGGTGAAAAGCCCACCCGTAAGGATTAGAGAGAAGGGAGACTATAAGGAGAAAGGGGATTAAATGTAGGCTGTCCCCATTAGCGCTAGTTAGCCCTATAACCCAAAATTCAAATAAATGCAATTAGCAACAAGAAGAGATATAGCATTTTCTACTATACCTATTATCATTCTATTGATACCAGCCGGGTGGAGAGATGTTAGCCTTTCGCTATTAGTAAGCACTCCCCTATTTTTGACCTAATGAGCTTTCTTTACGTTGAGTTAACCCGGCGGGTTAAAAACCTAGTGGAGAACGGGAAAGAGCTGGAGATCATGAAAAGCATTTCCGCACAAGGAGGCAGGCGGCTGGTAAGCGGTAGCTTCTAGAATGCCGACCACAATTTCCCAAGTAAGAGATAGAATCTCACTAATTGGAAGGAGCTTCAATCCATTGTAATTCGGCTCCTTGGTGTGGAAAGATCTCTGCCATAAAACAGAGAGCTCGTAGGCCTTATTCTGCAGATCAAAG